GACAACAATTAGCCAATCTAGATTTACGAATTATTATAGATTCTTCATTGGTAGAATGGAAAGAATTGGAGGAAGAGGAACCCACAGGGAATGAATGGGAAGATCGGAAAGTTGGAAGAAGAAAAGATTTTTTGCTTAGACGCATGGAATTGGCTAAGCATTTTATTCGAACAAATATAGAACCAAAATGGATGGTTTTGTGTCTATTACCAGTTCTTCCTCCTGAGTTGAGACCAATCTATCATATAGATGAGGATAAACTAGTGACCTCGGATATTAATGAAATCTATAGAAGAATTATCTATCGGAATAATACTCTTACAGATCTATTAACAACAAGTATAGCTACGCCAGAAGAATTAATAATATCTCAGGAAAAATTGCTACAAGAAGCCGTGGATGCACTTCTTGATAATGGAATTTGTGGACAACCAATGAGGGATGATCATAATAGAGTTTACAAGTCGCTTTCAGATGTAATTGAAGGCAAAGAAGGAAGAGTTCGCGAGACTCTGCTTGGTAAACGGGTTGATTATTCAGGACGGTCAGTCATTGTCGTCGGCCCTTCACTTTCATTACATCGATGTGGATTGCCTCGGGAAATAGCAATAGAACTTTTCCAGGCATTTGTAATTCGCGACCTAATTAGAAAAAATATTGCTTCGAACATCGGAGTTGCTAAGAGTCAAATTCGGAAAAAAAAACCGATTGTATGGGAAATACTTCAGGAAATTCTGGATGACCATCCTGTATTGTTGAATAGAGCGCCTACTCTGCATAGATTAGGCATACAGGCATTCCTCCCTATTTTAGTGGAGGGGCGTGCTATTTGTTTACATCCATTAGTTTGTAAGGGCTTCAATGCAGACTTTGACGGGGATCAAATGGCTGTTCATGTGCCTTTATCTTTGGAAGCTCAAGCAGAGGCACGTTTACTTATGTTTTCTCATATGAATCTTTTGTCTCCAACTATTGGAGATCCCATTTCTGCACCAACTCAAGATATGCTTAGTGGACTCTATGTCTTAACGAGTGGAAATCGTCGGGGTATTTGTGTAAATAGGTATAATCCATGTAATCGCAGAAACTATCAAAATGAAGATAATAAGTATACAAAAATAAAAGAACCCTTTTTTTGTAATGCCTATGATGCAATTGGAGCTTATCGGCAAAAACGAATCAATTTAGGTAGTCCTTTGTGGCTGCGGTGGCGACTAGATCAACGCGTTATTGCTGCAAGAGAAACTCCCATCGAAATTCACTATGAATCTTTGGGGACCTATTATGAGATTTATGGACACTATCTAATAGTAAGAAGTATAAAAAAAGAAATTCTTTATATATATATTCGAACCACTCTTGGTCATATTTCTCTTTATCGAGAAATAGAAGAAGCCATACAAGGGTTTTGGCAGGGCTGTTGTAATTCTATGCTACCAGCGGGAATTCGAGTCTCACCGGGTTAACTAGGACTAGAATTGCGGAATTTCTACATGAATCAAGATCTATAAAAGGAAGTTTTCCAATCACTGACTCAAACCCATTGTCAAATTCTACTCAGCGCAATATGGAGGTACTGATGGCAGAACGACCCACTCAGGTCTTTCACAATAAAGTGATAGACGGAACTGCCATGAAACGACTTATTAGTCGATTTATTGATCACTATGGAATAGGATATACATCACATATCCTGGATCAAGTAAAGACTCTGGGTTTCCGACAAGCTACCGCCGCATCCATTTCATTAGGAATTGATGATCTTTTAACAATACCTTCTAAAAGATGGCTAGTTCAAGACGCTGAACAACAAAGTTTTATTTTAGAAAAACACCATCATTATGGGAATGTACACGCGGTAGAAAAATTACGTCAATCGATCGAGATCTGGTATGCCACAAGTGAATATTTGCGACAAGAAATGAATCCGAATTTTCGGATGACCGATCCTTTTAATCCAGTGCATATAATGTCTTTTTCGGGAGCCAGAGGAAATGCCTCTCAGGTACATCAATTAGTAGGTATGAGAGGATTAATGTCGGATCCCCAAGGACAAATGATTGATTTACCCATTCAAAGCAATTTACGTGAAGGACTCTCTTTAACAGAATATATTATTTCTTGCTACGGAGCCCGTAAAGGAGTTGTGGATACCGCTATTCGAACATCAGATGCAGGATATCTCACGCGCAGACTTGTTGAAGTAGTTCAACACATTGTTGTACGTCGAACAGATTGTGGCACCGTCCGAGGTATTTCTGTAAGTCGTCGAAATGGAATGATGGCGGACAGGATTTTTATCCAAACATTAATTGGGCGTGTATTAGCAGATCATATATATATAGGTTCGCGATGCATTGCTACTAGAAATCAAGATATTGGGGTTGGGCTTGTCAATAGATTCATAACTTTTAGAGTACAACCCATCTCTATTCGAACCCCCTTTACTTGTAGGAGTACATCTTGGATTTGTCAATTATGTTATGGCCGGAGTCCAGCTCATGATGACCTGGTCGAATTGGGAGAAGCTGTAGGTATTATTGCAGGTCAATCGATTGGAGAACCGGGCACTCAATTAACATTAAGAACTTTTCATACCGGCGGGGTATTCACAGGGGGCACTGCAGAACACGTGCGAGCCCCTTCTAATGGAAAAATAAAATTCAATGAGGATTTGGTTCATCCGACACGTACACGTCATGGACATCCTGCTTTTCTATGTTCTAGAGACTTGTATGTAACTATTGAGAGTGAAGATATTATACACAATGTGTGTATTCCGCCCAAAAGTTTTCTCTTAGTTCAAAACGATCAATATGTAGAATCAGAACAAATCATTGCTGAGATTCGCGCGAGAACATCCACTTTGAATTTGAAAGAGAAGGTTCGAAAACATATTTATTCTGACTCAGAAGGTGAAATGCATTGGAATACCGATGTGTACCATGCACCCGAATTCACATATGGTAATATTCATCTCTTACCAAAAACAAGTCATTTATGGATATTATTAGGGGAGCCCTGGAAATCCAGTCTAGGCCCCTGTTCGATCCACAAGGATCAAGATCAAATGAACGCTTATTCTCTTTCTGTTAAGCGAAGATATATTTCTAACCCCTCAGTAACTAATAATCAAGTGAGACACAAATTTTTTAGTTCGTATTTTTCTGGTAAAAATCAAAAAGGAGATAGGATTCCTGATTATTCAGAACTTAATCGAATGACATGTATTGGTCGTTGTAATCTTAGATATCCGGCCATTCTCGAGGGGAATTCTTATTTATTGGCAAAGAGGCGAAGAAATAGAGTCATCATCCCACTCGAATCAATTCAAGAAGGCGAGAACCAACTAATACCTTCTTCAGGTATCTCAATTGAAATCCCCAGAAATGGTATTCTCCGTAGAAATAGTATTCTTGCTTATTTCGATGATCCTCGCTATATCAGAAAGAGCTCGGGACTTACTAAATATGAGACCAGAGAACTTAATTCAATCGTCAACGAAGAGGATTTGATTGAGTATCGAGGAGTCAAGGTATTTTGGCCAAAATACCAAAAGGAAGTAAATCCCTTTTTTTTTATTCCCATGGAAGTCCACATTTTGTCCGAATCTTCTTCCATAATGGTACGGCACAATAGTATTATTGGGGTAGATACACAAATCACTTTAAATAGAAGAAGTCGGGTAGGCGGATTGGTCCGAGTGAAGAAAAAAGCAGAAAAAATTAAACTGATAATATTTTCTGGAGATATCCATTTTCCTGGAAAGACAAATGAGGCATTCCGATTGATACCACCAGGAGGGGGAAAACAAAATTCCAAAGAATACAAAAAATTAAAAAATTGGCTATATATCCAACGAATCAAACTTTCCAGGTATGAAAAAAAATATTTTGTTTTGGTTCAACCCGTAGTCCCATATAAAAAAACGGATGGTATAAATTTAGGAAGACTTTTCCCGCCGGATCTCTTGCAGGAAAGTGATAATCTACAACTTCGAGTTGTCAATTATATCCTTTATTACGACCCAATTCTTGAAATTTGGGACACAAGTATTCAATTAGTTCGGACTTGTTTAGTGTTGAATTGGGACCAAGACAAAAAGATTGAAAAGGCCTGTGCTTCCTTTGTTGAAATAAGGACAAATGGTTTGATTAGAGATTTTCTAAGAATCGACTTAGCAAAGTCACCTATTTCGTATACCGGAAAAAGGAACGATCTATCGGGTTCAGGATTGATCTCTGAGAATGGATCAGATCGCGCTAATGTCAATCCATTTTCTTCCATTTATTCCTATTCCAAGGCAAGGATTCAAGAATCCCTTAATCCAAATCAAGGAACTATTCATACGTTATTGAATCGAAATAAGGAATCTCAGTCTTTGATAATTTTGTCATCATCCAATTGTTCTCGAATAGGCCCATTCAACGATGTAAAATCTCCCAATATTCTAAAAGAATTAATCAAAAAAGACCCCCGAATTCCAATTAGGAATTTGTTGGGCCCCTTAGGAACAGGCTTTCCAATTTCTAATTTTGATTTATTTTCCCATTTAATAACCCATAATCAGATCTTGGTAACTAACTATTTCCAACTTGATAATTTAAAACAGATTTTTCAAATACTTAAATATTATTTACTGGATGAAAATGGTAAAATTTATAATCCCTATTCCTGCAGTAACATCATTTTGAATCCATTAAATTTGAATTGGTATTTTCTCCATTACAATTATTGTGAAGAGACATCTACAATCGTTAGTCTTGGGCAGTTTCTTTGTGAAAATGTATGTATAGCCAAAAAAGGACCCCATTTAAAATCGGGTCAAGTTCTAATTCTTCAAGTTGATTCTGTGGTAATACGATCAGCTAAGCCTTATTTGGCTACTCCAGGAGCAACTGTTCATGGACATTATGGGGAAATCATTTACGAAGGAGATACATTAGTTACATTTATATATGAAAAATCAAGATCTGGTGATATAACTCAAGGTCTTCCAA